ACGAAAAGCCATGATTTGATAGATTTTTTTTAGATCTATATATATAGAAATTGAAATGTAAATTGATCTTTTCTTGTGTTCTATGAAATCAAAGAAAGATATTGAAAATGAAAAATGACTTTTGGGACTTGGAATAACCCTTTCTCTGTGGAGGAAGGGAATAGCAATTTATTCCTATGGAACCCCTAGGAATAGGAACAAGAAGATTTAATCGGAAATATCGACAGATTCTTCCGGAGTTCAAACTAAAGAAAGATGGAAAAAAGAAGATAATTTCATCTCTATTTTTATATCGAATTTGAATATCAGAATAGTAGATATAGTCATGATTCAATGGGTTAGGTCCACTTACTTTTTATTTTGTTGATTGATAATCTTTCCAATGAATTTGGATTGGAATAACAGAAAAATAGGAATATCTGGCAATTAAATGAGATGACTTATCATTATTCATTATAAAAAAATCAAAAAAATGTTTACTTTTCACTTTTCTAACTAGAATTACTATATTCTAATTCATTAAAAATTCGAATTCATTAAAATTTAAAAATTATTATATTATCATTTTTTTATCATTTTTTAGAATTAAAAATTTCATAATTCCATTTTCCTTTTCGAATGAATGAAATTCTAAAATTCCTTACTTTTTTATTACAAATATCAACAATATCCCTATTCTCCCCTCAAATAGGAATACTACCGTTAGGTTTTTATGCAAAAAAGTAAAAAGCCCCTTATCGGATTTGAACCGATGACTTACGCCTTACCATGGCGTTACTCTACCACTGAGTTAAAAGGGCCCCTTTGATTCAATTCCTGAATAAGTAACTAGACACTATGAGTCTAGTACATATATTTAGTATTGCATATGCTCCTATTTATATGTTTCTATGTATACTTAACTATATTTTTACTATACTATATTCTATTTTTACTATACTATATTCTAATTCTATTAGAATTATATACTATATTCTAATTATATTGATTAGAATTGATTAGAATTCTATTGAATTCTATTAAAATATAAAAATCGAATTTTAATAAAATAGAATTCTAAATAGAATATATGTACATAGATATATTTTCTAGTGACTTATTACGGAACAAGAAATTGAATTTACCTAGTAAGTATAGTATAGAGAAAAATAGTTTTGGTTCATTGATATTGAATTTGATAAATATCAATGCAATGAATTATTTGAAAACCGATCCTAATGGGATTGGATTGCTCCATGTATCCGCCAATTCCATCATAGAATATATCCAAGAAATTTCCTCGAATCATTGATAAATCCCTCAACCAAATTCTTATTGAAAAATCATTTTCAATAACTTGTTGATCCCTATCCCTCGTCTCAGATTTCCAGATTGATTATGGTTTTTTAATTGGATTTCTCGGCTTAGTGTGAGATATAAATATCCCCATCGAATCTTAACAATGAATGTGAAAAAAAATGAAGTTGAAACCCCTCGCCTTTTCCGGTAAACCAATCATTCTCCGAAAGGGTCCTATCCTTCGTATTTTTTATTTTTCTATTTTTTTTTTTAGAATTCTAGAGTGGCCATTGGAATGAACAATTTAGAAATCGAAATGAAGAATCAAAAAATTCTTATGGACTTATGACAGACGGAAAAATTCTTCTGATCGAGTCATATCATTCCATTATATTGACAATTTTAAAAAACTGTTCATACTATGAACATAATAAAATGGCGGTCGGGCAAGTATGCCCCCATCGTCTAGTGGTTTAGGACATCTCTCTTTCAAGGAGGCAGCGGGGATTCGACTTCCCCTGGGGGTAGGGTACTACTAAAGGAAGTTGATCCTGGGATTTTCAATAAAGACTGAGATTGACTCTTCCTGGGTCGATGCCCGAGCGGTTAATGGGGACGGACTGTAAATTCGTTGGCAATATGTCTACGCTGGTTCAAATCCAGCTCGGCCCAACCCAATAATTCGCCGATCCACCATGAAATGATATAACCATTTGTTGTTCTCCGGAAATACCCGATGCGCCGCGATATGGAAGAATAAAAAATAGATACATACCTTACCTGCCTTTCTTCTTTGATTATGGATTATGTATTTTTCCACAAATTCAGATCTTGCTAATGATTTCGATTCATATCAGGATCTGTAAGTATAAAGTATAAGGGGGGTAAAATAAATAAAAAACTCTTTTTTCCTTGATTCATTGAAAGATTGATTTTCAATCGATTTGGCAATAACGAAAAGATTACTAGTAATCTGTGTCGATCTCACTAAAGTGCATATCCACGTAGATATCAATATATCAGTTCCGCCTCTGTTAGTTACAACACAACAATTCTAATCGAAATGAAGAGGTTTGAATGAAATGGTAAGAATATGTATGCTCTACGCTTTTTTTCCCTGGGATTGTAGTTCAATTGGTCAGAGCACCGCCCTGTCAAGGCGGAAGCTTCGGGTTCGAGCCCCGTCAGTCCCGATGGATACAAATCCAATAAAAAAATACATCAATTTCTCTCTCCATTTTCTGTGAAAGGGAATAGAACAGAATTTTATTCCTAACTAGGACCCCCTTATTTTGATTTCTTTTTTTTTCTTTTTCATTTCACATTTATCATCAAACCAACCAATATGGTAATTTCCATTTCGTCAACTAATATTGATTGGTGGGAAAGAAACATATGTGGATTAGTATAAATAGTAGTAGCGTCCTATTCAGGATTCCAAGAAAAAGAGATACCGTACTGCTGGGCCTGGCTTTTTTCGATTACTCCTGATCTGTGTAATGGAATAGACTACTAGAATATGTTTACCACGAACACACCCACAAATCGAATTTTCACAATACAAAAGAAATTAAACATAGTTGATTCGAATACTTTAAGATTCAAAGTATATCCCTTATCTTGCCCCGATTTTGTGTAACTAATTTTTATTACTAATTATTTGAATTTGAAACAATCTATCTCATTCCAATTTCACACTGAACTTTTGATACACGTGTCCTATTCTATTCCTAATGCAAGTAGAAGAATATTAAAAAAATAGAAATCAAACAAAGATTCCCTCTCGATAAGAGAGGGAATGAAGAATCTTTTTTTTAGTTTAAGGGAAGAGTCCCGCTGAAGAAAGAACAAACAAACTCTTAAAAAAAAAAGAAATCAAAATAAAAAAGTAAAGGAATTCTTGATTGGATCAATAATCCAATTTTGAATTCGGTATGGATAAAAGATCTTCCTATGTTATACTATTCAATTCTCGACGATGAATCGAGTTGATAGCTCAGATATTGTTATTCATGATATTGATTCGATTCGATATCATCGAGATGTCATTTTGATTATCCCATTGAATTTACCGACGAAAGGAAAGATTTATCATCTCTATGGGATTAAATCCCGAGTTATTGCGAATTAAAGAGAAATAAAACGATGAGATTATGGAAGTCAATATTCTAGCGTTTATTGCTACTGCACTGTTTATTCTAGTTCCTACTGCCTTTTTACTTATAATTTACGTAAAAACAGTAAGTCAAAGTGATTAATTTAACTTAAACTTGACTTCTTAGTTCTTATCAATGCAATCAAGAAAAAAATAAAAGGATTTCCATTTCGTGTCTTAGTCTTGAAATGATCGTACTAGAATCAGCAGATTTCTATGAAATCGGATAGTTTAGTTTGGTAGAAAGAAATAGCTTTTATTTCTTTCTACCAAACTATCTATTATTGTTATTGTAGTATATATTATTGTAGTATATAAAAATAAAGATAGAGGTTTATTTAATATGGATCAATCTACAATATGTATCTTCCTATTCATATATATATCAATCACAGATATGTAATGTACATAGCATCCCCCAATTTTTTTTCATCTATTATCTATTTGATTTTCTCTATTTGATTTGTATTGGTTCCAATCAATCCTCAATCTGAAATAAAAAAAAAGAAGGACACCTCGGATCCCCCGGTTCTATGGTAAACTTTTTCCTATTTCTAAAAGATTAGTAAAACTAAAAGATTAGTAAAACCCAATCGATTTTTAATGTTTGAACCATAATATGAAATGAGTTCAATAAAGCATAAACTCCATTTCGAAACTAAGAAACCAAATAAAAAAAAATAAACAGTAAGCATAAGCACGTAATAATGTGACTCGCCTAAGGCAACGGCAATATCTTATTATGTGTAATATAAAGATAAAGAAGGGACTCTTTTAAATATTTCAATTATTCCCATATTCATATTGGAAAAGGAATACAAATAATAAGAAATTGATTCCAACCGAATTCTTCCTAAAATTTCTAGTTCGATGAAATGACCCTATATATATCTATATATAGACAATGAGGAACCGCGGAACCTTTCCCCCCCTTTTTTTTCAAAAGAGTTCTGTTATTAGTTTTTAGTTATTATATTAAGGGATACACACTTTCTATGGGAAACAAGATAGACATAGTGGTTGTCTAAGTCTAACGAGATACTACAGTATTTATATATATACATATATTCCAATACAGTATTCCAATAGAATCGAATTCCGAAATGCAGGTATTTTGAATTCATTAAGAAATTGAATTCAAAAAATTTCAGAACCGTCTATAAAATAATTGATACAGTTTGCTCCCTCAACGAAATTAGTAATATCTTTAAAGTCCACTTCTTCCCCATACTACCAGGGAAAGGGAAAATGTAAAGACTACCATTAAAGCAGCCCAAGCGAGACTTACTATATCCATGTGAATTATGCCCCCTATCTCTATCAATATGAAGGAATTATTTCATTATTGTTTACTAATTGTTTACTAATACTTAATATTCATTAATACTTAATATAATAATAGTGGAATCTTAATATAATAATAGTGGAATCGCTGGCGCAGAGTCAAAAAAAGTAATTCTGTTCGAACACCATTGATGAAAGAATCCAATAAATCCAACTATAACATCTACCAAGTTCTTATATGATCTCTAGTAGAATCGGAAAACATTGAGCACAAACAAAAATATACGGAGACACCCTTGCTGGTATTAGGGAAATGAATATTCATAACAGGTAGGAATAAAAAAAAAGACCTATATTTTTAGTTGCCCTACATTTTATTAAGTAAAACAAGAATGATCGCTATTTATCGCATACTTCTATTTTATTTCCGATTTGATAGAATCCTTACCGTCGACCGATTTTCTCTGTAAAACAATCGGAAAACTGCTTATTAAACTCTTTCACTAGGGGGTTACCGAAAAGAAAGAATTTTTTTATTTCTTTTTCTTCATATTTCTAATTGAAAATATATATATATTCCAAAATTATATATATATATTCTATATAATTATTCTCTATATATATTCTAATTATTATATATATCTATTTTATTATATATATATATTCTATATAATTATATTAATTATAATAAATTAAAATTAGAAATCTAAATAAAATAAATAAAGAAAACCAGTTAGTAGACGGATTAGTAGACGGACACTACATTAGTAGTAGAATGTGGGGGCTATCCTATCAAAATTTACCGATTACTTTTCACGACTAGAAAATTCTCTTGAATCCGATACACAAAGATTTACAGCATTTTAGAGAACAAAACCTCCAGATACTTAGAATTTAAAAGTATCAAGAGTCCTTTTCCTCCGCTTGCTTCTGCTGTAAAAAAAATTGTCAAGTTTTATATCAGCAAAACCAAATAAGCTATTTCAATTCTCTTGTCGATCAGGCGACACCCGGATTTGAACTGGGGAAAAAGGATTTGCAGTCCCCCGCCTTACCGCTCGGCCATGCCGCCAAAACGATAAAAAAGAAACGTAAACTTTCGGTCACAAAAGTAAAAATTCAGGACAAATCAGAACCGTTAACTATTAAAAAAAATGTTAATTCATGAACGATTCTTGGATTTGAATCGAAAATTGGTTTTTCCTAATGATGAGATAAGAAAATCCAAATTGATACATAACTAATCCGTATTTATTTTTTTTTTTTTCAATAAAACAAAAAAAAACCTTCTCCATTTCAATTATAACAGCAATTATCAATATATGTAAACCCTAGACCATAAATTATTACACTCTCATCTTATCCGATATCTTCTTATCTGATATCTATAGGGAATTTTCGGGAAATTATCGTGCGTCATTTTGACAACTTTTCATTAAATCGATTGAATAGAAAATAGAAATTTAACATGACATATGCTGTCCCGAACGAATAGAGCTGCAATAAAGAATAAAGAGAGACCAATATAGATAGCTATAGCACGCGTGTTTCATTTTAATAAATACAAGTATGCACTTCACCCCCATTTTGAAAATTCACCTAAAAAAATAGGTAAAAAAATATCTCTCTTCTTTGCGAATTCTTTTTTGAACAATTGAAGCCGTGAAAAAGTTAAGTGCTAAAAAAAGAAATTCTATATTGTTGATTATTAGGTCTTTATCTCATCGAACAGATTCATTTCTTTTTCTGGTGTCCGTGTCCAATCGAATTCGAATGTGGAATATCCTAATATGTAATATCATAATAATGGTAGAAGTAGAAATGGAATCTATTTTTTTGTTTTGATATTCTATAAAAAACCCCATAAATAAGTAAGTCTAGGTGGAATTTTTCAATTCCTTTCCATTTAAATTATATCTGTTCTGTTGCAAATGCCAATTCCAATTGGAGTAAAAAATTATATTTATTCTACTCTGTTCATAGGTATTTCATACATTCCGTATTCGTAGTTAGGTAAAATTTCATGCGATTCAGTAAAAAAAAATAGAAATTCCATTATTGCTAAATTGATTCATATGATTTAATGAAGAATGAGAACAAATAATGGGATATTTTCTATATCTATACTATATCTATAAATGAGTAAATTCAAAATAAATGGGAGTGGAAATGGGGGAATGTATACAATACCCGGGTTGAATCAGATACAATTCGAAGGGTTTTGTAGGTTCATTGATCAGGGCTTAACAGAAGAACTTTATAAGTTTCCAAAAATTGAAGATACAGATCAAGAAATTCAATTTCAATTATTTGTGGAAACCTATCAATTAGTAGAACCCTTGATAAAAGAAAAAGATGCTGTATATGAATCACTCACATATTCCTCCGAATTATATGTATCTGCGGGATTGATTTGGAAAACCAGTAGGGATATCCAAGAACAAACCATTTTTATTGGAAACATTCCTCTAATGAATTCCCTGGGAACTTCTATAGTAAATGGAATATACAGAATTGTAATCAATCAAATATTGCAAAGCCCCGGTATCTATTACCGGTCAGAATTGAACCATAACGGAATTTCTGTCTATACCGGCACCATAATATCAGATTGGGGAGGAAGATTAGAATTAGAGATTGATAGAAAAGCAAGGATATGGGCTCGTGTGAGTAGGAAACAGAAAATATCTATTCTAGTTCTATCATCAGCTATAGGTTCGAATTTAAGAGAAATTCTAGCGAATGTTTGCTACCCTGAAATTTTTTTGTCTTTCCTGAATCTG